AGACTTGCATCACGATATCTTTTTCTTCCTCATTCTGATTTTGGTTTTCGTATCATGGATCTTGGTTCGCACTTTATGGCATTTCCACTATAAAAAAAATCCAATCCCGCAAAGGATTGTTCATGGAACTACTATCGAGATTCTTTGGACCATATTTCCTAGTATCATCCTGATGTTCATTGCTATACCATCATTTGCTCTGTTATACTCAATGGACGAGGTAGTAGTAGATCCGGCCATTACTATCAAAGCTATTGGACATCAATGGTATCGGAGTGCGCCCCTTCACGAGGGTGATTTAAGTGCAACGAAATGCCTTAAAGTGGAATATGGTTCGCGAAGTATCTGGCTTACCGGTAATCTCCCATTCCCGCCGTCGAGAGACTTTAATAACTATAGCATGCCAGAAACGGGGAGTTGAGGTGGTTAGACTTATACCCCGAAATGCTCCCAGCATAGGAGCCTATGGTTCCATTCTGGTTGTTGCTGGAGGTACACATCCCTCTTCTCGGTATGGAACGATATACGAGAAATAGATGCTCAGCCTGCAATGTCCGATAACGGCGCTGAAGTAGTGAATCTATCGGCACCATAGCAGTGGCATACAACTTTGGACCTAACGGCCGGCCTAGTAACCTTTCGGAATGGGGGATCCCCGTTGGCAACAACCACGGTAGTAGTTGCGGAACTACTGGGCCGGGAGAGGACAACCTGTTGTTCCTGCTCCTCTTTCTTCGCTTCGGGGACGGAGGTCCTACGGTAGGTAACAGCAGGCACAAGCAACTTGACCGAAGGGGACCAGCGCTTCTACTCCTCCACCGAGGAGCCGTTCACATGAGCATAGGGAATCTATACTCGAGCGTTCAACTAGGCCCCTGACAGGATAGGTGAGGAATCACTCGGCGATCTAATTTATTGGGGCCTACAACTTCACCGAGCCGACTAGCATCCCTTTATACTGCCCATTTTTCGAACAAAGAAGACGACTATAGGATCGAATTCGCTTTCCGTGGTGAACTGGTCGTTCCATACCTTCTGCCTGTCTGATATGTGTGGAACCAAACCAGGTCTTTTTCGGTTCCAGCCTCCCCCTCGAATACATAGGGTAGGTAGGGCTGGGTGAGAAAGGGTTCCCTGTTGCCAATAAACTTTCCCCAGCCTTTGATTACCCTTACTCATAAAGGGTTTTACGGTCGGGAGAACTACCTAACTAAAGAAAAATAGTGTTCTTTCTAAGAGTAGGCGTGGAGAGCTTTTTGCGAGGAAACTTGCAAGTCAAGTTTGGGGGGAGGCGGGCGTCGACCCAACCTTATGAGTATTCGGACTATAACAGTTCCGATGAACAATCACTCACTTTTGACAGTTATATGATTCCAGAAGATGATCCAGAATTGGGTCAATCACGTTTATTAGAAGTGGACAATAGAGTGGTTGTACCAGCCAAAACTCATTTACGTATTATTGTAACATCTGCTGATGTACTTCATAGTTGGGCTGTACCTTCCTTAGGTGTCAAATGTGATGCTGTACCCGGTCGTTTAAATCAGACCTCTATTTCGGTACAACGAGAAGGAGTTTACTATGGTCAGTGCAGTGAGATTTGTGGAACTAATCATGCCTTTATGCCTATCGTCGTAGAAGCTGTTGATAGGAAAGATTATGGTTCTCGGGTAGAAAATCAATTAATCCCACAAACCGGGCAAGCTTCCCCGGGTTTCATCGCTTGCCCCCAAGATCAAACTATTTATGAGGGAATACCCGTCTATCTAAACGATCAAACCATTTATGAGGGGGTACCCGTCCCTGCGGATAGGATATTGGAGGCCCTTTCCTCCCCCTTCTACTGCCCCAGGCTTATTCACATACCTGGGGGGATTGAGGATCCCCTTACCCTATTTCGGGTGGGTAACCTAAATGGGCTCTTATTTTTTCTGCCGGAAGACCGTTTCCACGGAACTCGAGCCGACTATACTAGGGGGATCCAGCTAGAACTGGACCGGACAGAAGCAGCCGCACTTCCGGCTAAGCTGGACGAGATCTTCCGGAGGGAGCTCGCTCGGTTTCGCATCTCAGACGAGTAAAGGGCGGTGTGAGGAAGACTACTTTTTAGCTCGACCACTGCCTACATAAGATAAGAGCGATAGCGAAGCCGAGCCGCATAAAGGCGAGCAGCTCTTGTAGCAATAGCAAACGGCCTACTTATAGCCCTATTTTCCCCTTTCTTCGGGGACTTTAACGGGCCTTACAAGCTCATAAAATGGCAATTCTTCACCCTTTCCTCAGACAGAAGAAGAACGGATTGAAGCAAGTTAAGTTAAGGTAGCCGAGAGGGAATCCGGGGATAGCAATTCATCTGCCTTTGGCAAATCAACAAGCAGTGCAAGGATTTTTGGATTTCCATTATTTGGGTCGGAGCGCAGACGAGCGAGCAGAGCCCAGGAAAGAGGAAAGCCCGTCATAGAGCAGTCGACTAGAAGTAGAAGACTGCTGGCCTGAGAGAAGGCGGCCTCTCTCGGCTCGGGAAACATGGCCCAATTTCTCTTCTTTTTTTTACCATTCATATTGAAGCTGATGATACACCATAAGAAGAGGGATAGTGAACTACTCATGGCGCAATACATAGTGTATTTTGTTTGATAGGAAACTCTTATAAAAGTGCTTTTTGAGAGTTCCACCGTGATAGATATAGTTTATTACTCGGCCATAGGCAGAAAAGAAAAGCGGGTTGAAGGAGATCATGTTAGTAGTTGAATGTTGGGAAGGTCTGCTAGGGTCATCGTACCTACTATTCATAGATAACACTTTCCCCATTGCACTCACTAGCAGCCCTGGTCTTTCCATTCCTAATGTGGATGTTGTAGAATTTTCTACTGGTTTTCGTTCACTTACCGTTGACCTCGCCTCCCACTACAGCAGTAGCGTCGGCATGTAATAAGTTTTTTATCCAACTTATCCTAATGGGATAAATTCCAACACCATAGCATGAACCAAAAAGCAAAACTCTTCCTCTCGAAAAACGAGCTAGCATAGACCACTTCCTTCAAAGCTCAAGGTTCTTTTTTAGAAAGGGCCGGCTTAAGATCATTTCTTAAATCACGAATTGGAACAAATATTTCTTTGCGACTTCCCGTTAGTCGATCAAGCTCTGACCTTACTTGTTGTACTTGATTCACCTACGTAAATAGACAACTTGGGTAAGCGCTTTCTCACTGGATTGACCTTTCCTGCCCTATGAAAGAGGGTTAAGGTTCTTATCCTGTCTATATTATTTTCTTCTGGTACCTTTTTGCAAAGGCAAAGACTTTTAGACAATAAAAGATTAGGCTTTCGCTCTGGCACGTCGTCCAACTCAAACTGTCTTTGAACGATAGAAGTCAAGCGGCATCCCACAAAGGGGTTACCTGTGTCGGCTAGCAAGTTTTTGTAACACAGGGATGGCTCCGTCCGAGGATCGGTTATTGCGTAGGTAGTGAAACGACCAAGCGAAGGGTCCTACCCTCGTTCCAGCGAGGAGCGACTGATTGGAGCTCTGTTAAGGCAGGTCATAAAAAAAAAGTGAGTTCAAAACCCTGTTTCGCTCTTTAGGCTCGCTCCAAGTCTTACGCTCGTACATTCTTGCCCTACGGTTCTTGCCGTCCCAGAGACGGACCATCATGATAATAAATTTTCATTTTTTGGGATTTCTGTCTCAAACTCTAAGGCTACCTTTTTGTGTTTGACGTGTAATCTTCCCTATCTAAACCCTCATGATAGTCCCATGCAAAGCAATCTCTGTACTGCTTCAGCAACTGGCATACCTTTCCTAAAAGAAAATCCTTTCTTTTTTCTATTATGAAATTCCATAGTTATCGCGGAGTGGGAAAAGCCCTCAGTTCTCTCTCCAGCACCGCTTAGTGATAAAACAGCAGCTAGTCTTGCTAACTAAATCAGTTCCTTCCCCTTAGCCTATGTGCTCCCCATGCCCTAGCTAACAGCCTAAGACCGGGCATGAAGTTAGCTTTCTAAGAGCGGATAGGATCCCAGTAAGAGAGCATTCCAGACTATTCTCTAGCATCCGAGTCTGGGCATGAATGTGAAGCAGATTCTCGAACAAGAGCAGGGGATATTGAAAGTCAGACTCATTCCGTCTATTGCTCTAATGCCCTTCAAACAACAGATTCTATTGCAGGAGAACAATAAGTTAGGTCCTTTGATTAGACAATTCCTACTGTTTTTACTACAACTAAAGCACCAACAGCTATTATTCAGCCTCTATCATCTACGTAAATTTCTTCTTCATTCCTCACTTCTCGCTCTCGAGTCACTCGTTGCCGTAAGCCATGCACTAAAACAAGCAAGACCAGATTCTCTCCATCTAGGATTCCCGGTCTGGAAGAAAGAATACCAGTGCCTATCCTGTGAATCAAGTAATAGCCTTTTTTATTCATCGCCTTTTGCCTGTAATGAGGAATAAGTGAGCTGATAGCTATGATTCGATCTCTCGCGTTCGAGGATCAGTCTTTGATGCAAAGCCACTCGCACTTATTGAATAAAACGTCAAAAGAATAACGTATAGGTGATTGCTGTGTGGTGTTAGATCAGAAAGGTGACCATAAAAGGGAGGGGTGTTTTTTTTCCAATTCGTATAGCTAAGGCTGTCAAACTCCGTAGGGCTGAACAGATAAGGCAAGCGCTCTAGTCTCTATTCCGAGCTTATTAAGTTAAGGATCCCATTTCTTTTTATCCAGTGGTCTCATTTGCTTTTAAATCGTCCCAGTGGAAAATGCCTTACCTTCCTACTTCTCCCAGGGGATAGAAGCCCTCTTTTCTCCCTCTGGTAGCGACCCATTAGACCTTTCAATCTCACCGTTATTGAGTTCGGGGAATCTGTCCTGCTTTCGAATGGCTGACGAATTCTTTCAATCGGGTAGAACATCTAATCTAATTCGGGAAGGCCATATATATATTAGAGTCTCCGTTAAGCCGAGAAAGACTTCCACGCATTTCCCACTATCTGGGGCTAAGAAGACTAAGAAAGCAGGACTTGGGGACAGGTGTGGGATAGAGGGTCTGCCCGCTCCGAGATCTCCAATCTGAGGGACAAGCAGTCACTGCAGGCTCTAAGCGGAAGAGCATGGTAGCCAAGATAGACACGTAGCGAGATTCTTTCGTGGGGCGAAGGCAGTGAATCATAACCAGCTGCTTGAGATGCAAGTGAGCTAGTAAGAGGATTAGGAAGGATTCGACACGCATATCTTTCTAGTCCCATTGTGCAAGTATAGGATTTTCCTTGCAATCTTGAATCTATTGCTCTAATGCACTCTAAAATATCCCTAAGGAGCTAGCTGAGTCAATATCTTTGCAAGCTAGTTTCAGTTACCTTTTTTGGGGGTCTCGGCCAATAGATTCAGTGCTAGTTGCCAGTGGTGAGTATTAAGTACTTCCCTTCCTAAGCAAGCCTTTCCGAATTTCTAGGATTGATTCTGTCTGTGGGTAAGGCAAAACAAAAAGGTATATCTGCTATCTGCAGCAATGAAAGCAAGTATCCTATGCCTATGGGATTGGGGTTTAATGGGAGTTCCAGTTAGAGTTTTTGCTAAGGCTTCCAGGTCTTTAAAAAGTACTTATGCCTTATTTGAAATTATGCTTTATCGCCAGGCGCAGTCGTGGGAGTATCAGTAGTTGATAGGGCCATAGCTACTATTGCTATTGTATTACGAGTAGGAGTTCCCGCAGATGGGGATTGAGTACCTGTTCAAATTGGTTGGATAGGGGTAGTAGTTTCAATCCAGCCAGTATCCGTTTACAGCCATCCAGAAGCAGTAATTGCTTAGCCAATTGCATAAGCTGTTGCCTCTGGAGTTGGATAGGAGAGAATAGAATAGGTTTCAGGCTAATTTCCTGCCCGGCCTCTGTCTTCGAGCTAGTTCGAGTTCTCTGGAGTACTAAGCCCATCTAATTACAGTGTACGATAAAAACCCTACTTTTATAGTACTAAGGCAAGCAACTGGGCAAGCATACTAACGGAAAAGAAAATGTTCTCAGAACCCATCTATGACATAACCCCCTTACCTTAATAAGGGTCGGCGACTCCCAGGTATCTTCCAATGAGAAAGCCATTTCTGAGAGTAGAAACCTACCTATTTTAAGGTGGCATACTCTCTTTACCCTTCCGAGCGCAGGAAGCATTTTTGAATCCTATCCAGGTCAAAGAGCAAGTTTATTTCGCGTGAGACCAAGAAAGAGGCCTCAGCATTTGAAAGCCTGTCATTTCAGTCTTAGATGCCCTCCCGCAAGGCAGATCTTTGGATAAAAAAGAAGAGTTTCAGCCGTTGGCATTCCCCTATTTGAGACAGAGACTCTTTCATCGGACTTAAGGCTATCAGTCCCTTACTTCAGGAATGCCTATAATGCCAATTTCAATGGTGACACTTTCAGGAAAGCCCGTCTTTTTGGCATCAATCATCAAAAGGGACTCTGTAACAGCTGCTTTTGATTCTATTCCTGAAAAAGAGCGCTAATGCCGCAACAGCTTATGCATATTGGCTAAGCTGCATTCCTCGGGTGTGAGAAGTGAATCAGGGGATTGCCATTGATAGGAGTGAAACGATGGCTGAGCCCATTGTTATATATCAATTTCTTAGTTTTCTGACCCCAGATCGTTTACCTAATAAAGCGACTTACCTCTTTGTCCAACTACGTTGAAGATTCCGTGATAAGAGAGGATGAGGTAGCGGGGAATTTCTACTACAACTATCTGTCTGTGTCAGCATCTCTTACTGGATTCTTTGCCAGGATCACAGTCTTCTGTAGTCATCAGGAAGCGGATTTGAATTCCAATTAAACAAACATAGGACACCTGCGCTTTTCTTTTTTTTCCTTGGAGCTTATTTCCATTCTTTCTTTTCTAAGGGCTAGGGCTATAGTTAGGCATAATACCGCAATACTTTATCCTACCTGTGGATATACTATATATAAATATAGTATAAGTCATTGGAAGTGAAGATACTTCAAGTTAAGGTTCAGCTATTTCCAGTTAATAGTAATTTTGTTGTTCATAAGATTATAAGGCAGAATATGCCTTATCAAAGGCATAAGCTAGTAGTCTGTTGTCAAAGGTTTTAGCCCGTCTTTAATTTAGTAGATCTAAGCGCCCAAAGGCTACTAAGGAGAGGTAGGGGCAGCAAGAAGGAAGCTCCAGTAGCGTAGATCTGATCGAGGAACTAGTTTTCTGGACGGAGAATGTTTTGAAAGAGAGAGGTGAGAGTTTAGCCTCTTTCCAGAGATAGTAGAAAGCTTATCTCCTGATTGCTTTAAGAGTAGTGGGTATCTCGTTCTTTTCGCTGGCTGGGAAGAGATTGACTTCTCTTTCAACGCTTGGCCACTCTATTGTCGCCTTCCTTGGCCTGCTTAACTTCCGAGACTTGGCTAAGGCCTTCCACCCGGATAAGGGCATGTTTAAAGCAAAGTTTCGCCCAGAAGCTCATAGGTCAGGTCTAATGCCCTTTTTGACGCAAAATGTCTCTTTAGAATTTAGAATAAGAGATCCGCATGCCTATTCATAAGGACGGGTAGCTAAGCCGTTTGGTACCACTTCGAGGATTCCTCCCATCCGGCTTACCAAAGAGGAGATCGTCTTCCTTGGAAGCACCCGAATGCCCGATTGAGGTCGCATTCATTCTAACTTCTTGGGATCAAATCAAGACAGAGATAGGCCTCACATTTCCCTTATAGCATATTCAGTCCCATTGCTTGGGCGGCTGCAGGTGAGAGTAAAAAAGAAAGAAATAGAAGTTAGGAGTCGGAACACCCGGCACATTCGAGGATTGAGTGTGGATTTCTCTCCCAGATCAATCCAGGCTCTTATGAACCCTTTCCACCCATACGGATTCTCTGGGCATTTTTTTCAATCAGCCTGGTCAATAATCGCACCTGATGTAGTTGAAGCTATTCAAGCATTCTTTGTGGGTGATGATATTCCAAGATCAATCTCGGCAACTTTAATCTCCTTAATTCCGAAGGTCCGAAATCCAGCTTCCTTCTCAGAATGAAGACCTATAAGCCTTTGCAACTTCTAAGAATCTTTTCAGCCTTTCGCCCGTCCCTTGCCCTATAAAGTCAGCCTTCATATATATGATTGTCCTAACAGGCCGTATGTGCCCAGAGCTCGTGGTCCATCAGAGGTAAAGGGGCCATTGAAAGAACGAGTGGCTAGTTTGTTTGAGTTTCTTCGGTAACTCTATTTCCTCGCTCCAAAAGAGATTCCGACATCCTTCTTTTCGTCCGAACCGCATCCAATGGATTAAAACAATAAACAATTTCAAAAGGAGAATAGTTTGTAGTAGCATGTATAGTTCGGTTATAAGCAAATTCAACCATTTCCCCAGCTTGAATCTTTAACTAGAGCTCTCCGCTCAGCATCTATATAAGCAATATCGAGACCATAAAAGCGGAAAGGCAAACAACGGATATTCTAAGAACACCGGGTAAGCATTCCGTTAGCTTTCAACTATTTGTCCACTAATGACACCAGAAAGCCTAAACCTTACTTCTACTAGCCCACTCACTAACTTTGGGGTTAAAGAAGAGTTCGTCGCTAAATCAATTGCTAAACCTTCCAATCCCTTCTTCAACTGCTGCAGCTATTGAATCAGCTCTTGGGAATCGAATAGGAAGGAATGAAGCCAATTCCCCTAGTAGAATATGCCCAGAAGAGGATTGAGGAAAAGAGGAAAGTCGTTAGTTAGCTGAGACCACTGGTAATCTTTGATGCTTTAAGAGAGGACTTTAAGGAAGGAAGGGACTAGGGGGGAAGGGTCTTTTGGAGGCGAGAGCCCACTCGCTCTACTATCGAGTTGGTAATCCGAGGAGGTGAGCCCTAATCGATAAAGATAGGAGAGGAAGAAGAGTAGCTTGAGGAAGCAACCCATCATAACTAAGATCTATTAAGAACAGACAGATATAGTGGATAGTTGAATTAGAAGGTAGCGGGACAGGAAGGAAGAAAGTAGGTCTATCGAGCGATTCAAAGTAACTTTCTTCTCTTATGAGATTGATAGTTATCATTATATATATATATAGTAATAACTGACCAATAGCTCTCCTAGCCGCTTAGAGCAGAAAACCAGAGTTGAAGACAGAACTCCGAGTGAAGGTAAGTCCGATGCTGAAGGAAAGTAAGCAAGAGTGCTAGTCCTCTCAAGCTAGAGAGGAATTGATTCAATAAATCCCTAAGTAGAAGTGAAACAAAAATCTTTCTCTAGTGAGTGAACCTTACCTAACACTAAAAAGTCCCTTTAAAGTTCAGTCCTTATCTTTCTATTTCCTCTCAATAGCCGATGCTAAAAAAAAAGAGGGACCCGAGGGGAGGATAGAGAAAGTAAGAAAGAAAGAAAGAGAACGTTCGATTGTCGAGATTAAAATACTTATACTGTGCCAAATTACACTGATTTGATTGAACTTTGTCTTTAGCTGGCAAAGCAGGAAGGATTGAAATACGTTCCGAGAGAAGGGCTAGCAAGAAAAGAAAAAGGGTCAACCAAACCTTCCGTCCCTGTGTCATGGACACATCTGCTTTTTCCTTCGTCCGGAGAAACGGAAACAGAGGGCACGTCGGTCAATCAACCGGAGAAGCTACCTTTCCATCGTGCTAATCTAGTCGCTCCCCCGGGGAAGAAGCGGTTCCATCTAATAGGACCTCTCGTGCGACTTCAACCTCCGGCTGACCCAAATGAAAGTCAAGATCCAGACCACTTTCATCTGCACGAGGAATAGCTGTTCCATACTAAGGAGGATTTCCGTCAGAGTGTCTACTTTTTACTTTTTTTCCCTGAGCGGATAGTCCTTTCGCAGAAGTGATGCATCAATGTGTCAACAGGTGGACAAAACGACTTCTGAATAGAACTGAAGGACCCCCCTAATCTCCTCGGGGAAGTTTTCTTGGAGGGTGACTTACTAATGCCCTTTCTTTCTGGGCATAGTCATTCATCCAAAGAATCTATGTATTCTTCCAAGGCGGATTTCTTATGCTTTAGTTGAGCAGGTTCAACAGGAACGGATTTTCTACCCCTTCGTTTGCGCATTTGAGGCTTGGGAAGTAGAAGAACCTGATCAAATGTACCGTCCATCGGTATTAACCTCAAGACAGACATACACCAATCATGCGCAGGACGTAAGAGAGCTTGCTTAACAGCATTTGGGATTGCGAAATTCCTCGTTTTCCCAGCACCTTCTGCCCTAAAGGCCAATCGGCCAGGGGCGAAATACATCAAACATTCATCGTCCGAAACATGGACACCTTCAATCATTGACTGACACACCAACTAGTTATAGTATAGGCATGGCACATCAATTCATGAAGAGAACGCTCAGCCTGACAAAAGATAGAATCCAAGTTCTCTTCTGGTCTATTGACCATGGAATACTATCCTCATTAGGGAGTGGTTCCCCTCGCATTGGGAACACAACCCGTTTAGGAGCGAAGAAAGAGCCTGAAGAGTAGCCCCGCCTTCTAGCTCTGATGGTTGGTTTCGAGCTCTATTGTCTGCTGAAAAGCTCTCTCACCCGGAGATGGAGATAGCCTTTGAATCTTATTTGAAGCAGAAGTGAATCTGTTTTTTCGCCTAATCCTGGTTCGCTTGCCTAGTCTTAGCTCAGATCTTGTCTACCCTGGCTGTAATTGGGGTACTTTTTTCTCTGAAGCGGGAAAGTTTCACCTGCCTTTCCTATATTTTGCCATCCTTGGGGTTTGCCTTTGAGTTCCAGTCTATAGCCCTTTTTGAATCCCTCGACCGCTCTAACGATCTATCTGTTGTACCAATCCCATTAACTAGCAAACGTAACGAGCTAACATACTTTAGAACTACTAGTAGGTATAACGAGGATAAAAGGTCTCCCATTTCTAGCAATGATAAGGCCTATACCAGTAATAGATAGATTCCCTTAAAATGAGCAATAATGGCTTTTTCGAAAAGATCAGAGTAGTGACAATTGCCCTATGAAGACTCGCTTTCGCTACGTAAACTCGAACGAGAGTCAAGAAAGAAGGATAAGAAGGTTATTTAGCCAATCCAGTTGGAGTTGCTTTTTAAGCAATTTGTTACTATCAGGAGAGATTATGTTGTGGCTGCTGCACACCGGAAAGACGCCTCTAGGCAAAAGAAGCAATTCTTTCTGATGAAAAAACTCGAGAAGCAATGGACAAGCGTTCGAAAATGCCTGAAGCAAGTTTGAGGCTTGAACGATTGGCTGCTCGATGGGGGGGCAACTATGGCTCTCCATAATTCAGTCTCAGATGAGCGGATTCGCCCGTGCTAAGGTGCATCACCACTTGCCAATAAATCTCACGCTGACTCTCTAACATAGACAGCTTCCATGGGGGCACGAAAGATCATAGCATCCCTTGGAGTGTAGGTCCTGACCTAGCATAGAGGTGTACTTTTTTACAAGAAATTGACCAGAGTGCGGACCATAGTCTATATTTGACCCATTCCTTGCTTTCTAAGGGATCCGATGCTGCGAGGAAGATCAAATAGTTGCCAACTAGTCTTGGCGAGAGAGATTACTCGTAAACTGTCCTTACGGACCCTCGCTTTTGTTCAATTATAAAGAAATAAGCACTTTGATGGAGATTTATAGCATCATTCAAGTAAATACAAATTAAGATTGTAGAAACATGAGCTTGTAATATAGCTACACCTAATTCCAGACCGGTTAATGCAAGAACTATAAATAAAGGACCAAGATCTCCTATGAAATATAAAAGATCATGCATACATAGCATAGTCCAAGCGAACCCACTTAAAATCTTTACTGAACTATGCCCGGCCATCATATTAGCAAATAAACGTATTCCTGAGCTTAATGCGCGAAAACAATGAGAGATTAGCTCAAGGAGTACTAAAAAGGGCGCTAACGGCAGCGGGACTCCTGCGGGTAAGAAAAAGCTTAAAAAATGAAGCCCATTTCTTTGAAATCCCACTATAGTAATACCAATAAAAATGGAAAATGAGAGACCCAAAGTAATGAGAAAATGACTTGTAACTGTGAAACTATAAGGTATCATACCCTGGAGATTACGAAATAACGAAAAAGTAAAAGTGACCGAGATGCGAGGGGAAAACTTTTGTTTAACATTTCCGGAAAGACCGCCTATTTGTTCGTTTACCGGGTTCAGCACGAAATCATAAATAAGCTCTACCAAGGATTGCCAAACATTTGGTACTGAGGTTCCCCCTCCCTTTTTAGTAACAAAATTCAGCAAAAGTACTACCAAACTGAGGGTAAGTAGCATAAACAAAGATGGATTTGTGAATGAGAAATACAAGTTTCCTATTTGAATAGGAATCAATGGGAGAATGGTAAATTGCTCAAGGGGGCTGGCGACTATCCCCGCTAGATCCAGGGCAGTCCTATAGGATTCACTTTCTATTCCGAAAGTGTTCAAATCATTTAAAATGTACTCCAAAAAATCGGTATTGTTGCTTTCACCATGTACAGCTTCGGCCGCTTCTAGAACATCTTGGGAACTCCTGTTAGGCATCAACTCTCCCAATTTCTCACGTATATCAGATTGAAGCTCCACTACTCGTTCACTCGAAGGGTTAAGACCCGGGTGATCCTCAAAAATACCAAGGTAAGCGTCTTGACTTTGAGTGTCGGGCGATTGAGGACTATAATCGGTAATAGTCGTCGTGGATTGACTGGGAGTTTTCGAAGATGTATCACTTGAAATTGAGTTCAGACTCTTTTCATCAAACTGAAAGATGCGTAGAAAGTTGTTTTTCATATTTTTTGGTTGTAATAAATCCATTTTCTCCAGACAGAAAGACTGTAGGAGTAGTGAAGAAGTATACTAGAAATAGCTTTTCTTGGTTGTTGACCAACTAACAGCATGGGAAAAACACTTTCTCATTCAGGACGGTGCTGCATACACTTTGATGAGCACGTTACAGCTACTTTCTTGTCTTATACTATACTACGTTAATATAGCTTTTTGGGAATAACAACGAAGAAATTCCCCCCCGGAGAAAGAAAGCAAGAGAGAATCTTTCACTACAGCGTAAACTCCGATCGGAGTGGAAGCTGCTTCATAATTCAATAATAAGACATTGAGCCGTAGGACAGTTTCAATCTTAGAAGCTTACCTGGCTTAGTAGCTTTGTCCCTCAGCATCTTTCTTTATTTTCTATATCATTAAGACATGCAAGTCGAACGTTGTTTTAAGTAAGAGAGGGTGTTTTGACTTTGCTGTCTTGTGCTAGCTCAATTACATCGATCCTCGTGAAGACTCTTTCCCGCATACCTCTTTACTTCACTTCCCTATCGATTGACTTCATCCCGCCTCCGACTGCGTCCACCCCCTGGCTTAGCATACTTTCAGCACTTCAGCTCACCTTGGATACTCCAAGCCTCTTATTTTGATTTATTGATTGCACGGATAAAAAGTCTTATTCATACCTCGAAGAGGTACATCTCGGCAAGCTTCTCTAAGGTAGTGCCGGTTTTGAATGGAAGAAAATGCGCCGATTTCTTTATCCCAGCTTTTTTGCAGGATTGGCGAAACAAACTTCCAAATTCTTCCTTTGTGAGCGGCTGTCTGTTAACACCACAGATAAATGCAAGATCCCCTGTTGGGCCTGCGTCCAATGTCATTTGAAGAACAGGGAGAATCGGCAAACTCACTTCTGTTCGGAAGCCGCTTTTTTCTGTTTTGATGGTTGCAACACCTTCTCGGACATGTAGCTTTCCCAGCCGGGCAGCATCCCCTCGCCGAAGCACTGTATATAACAAGACATCAAGCCATACACGTTCTTTTGTACCAACAAACCATGTCTTTTCATATTTTGCTACAACATCTTCTGTCCAGGCTATAAAACCTTCATAATTTGTAAGCTTTGGTGCTCCAATTACTGGATTATCTTGCACATATTCAGCTTCGAGCGCCCACTTGAATAAACCATGAATGTGCTTTCAAAATGGGCATTTTAGGCCTCGAAGTCGCTCGGCGAGTCCTGCCATAGGAAGGGGCATACGTCATAAGGGGTCAACTGCCTCAGCTCAGAGCTAATCCGTCAAATGTTTTGACGAACAGCCCCTATTATGTGCTGCTACCGTCTCATCCTCGATAGAATGATCAGTGCAGAGATTTGAAAAGTCTTCCGCATAATAAGATCCTGCACCGAAGAACTTCGGGAAGTTATCTAGGATTCTGAGATCCGGCATGGGCCCCAGAGGGGGTTGTAATGCCAGTGGGGTGGCGGATAGCCAACGTTTCGGAGGAGTCAAAATCCTCTTCTGGTTCTGTTTCAATCGTAGTTTCTGGTTTCGGTCTTTCTGGATCGTTACAGTCAGTGCCAGCCCGGTCTATAGATGCTTGGGTTCGTAGAAGATGACTTACAGACCAGCGGCCAGGGCGAGTGAACTAGGTTTTATCTATCTCTAAGTACTATAGTATTATCATATATATACGTTATATGAAAATCAATACATACTCATAGTATGGTCTTACTTTACTACAGCGCCTGGTTCACTTTTTTCTACCAGTCTTTACGCCTCAACATTACGCAGGCGATGGTAGCCTTTCCTAAAACAAGGTGGGTAGCCTTAATCCTAAACAGGTCACTCCTACTTTCATCTGCTAGCCTTCGCACTAGCTTATTGCTAGATTTTGACCCTCTTTCTAGCTGCTTTGACTTGCACCAGCAATGGACTTGATTGAATGTACTGTGTACCGACTGCTTCGCCTAACTAATGTGCTTCACCTTTTCATCCATGAGCAAGAGTACCAATGAAGACATTGATCAACGGAACATTGTCGCAAACAGATCACGTTAAGAGCATCATCTCCAGGGCGTATGGAGGAGATCAAGATTAGCAAAAGATTATAGCCTGGTTTTTTACTTCATATCGAGGAAGCTGTAAACAAACTTATGACCCAATAAGGTAAGGACCTGCCTACCTTGCACAGGGGAGGGTACCACATTGGGCAGGAATGCGGAGGAAAGGGATTGATCGAGAAAGGCTTTTTGGTTGATTAGTGAGCCCTTGCTCGCAGTCCTATTCAAAGTCTGCTGAAGACGTCTTCTCCTTTCTAAAAGATGGCGCCACCCCATTAGCCGAAGTCTGGCCGCCTGTAGCTAATGAGGCTGTTCTCCCTTCTTTACTTTAGTATCGGGATATAAACTATTATGCTCCCCGGTACCTCTACCAACCGTTTGCGTTGAGATCGCTCTTTGGTAAAGAAATCTGTCTGTCTTCAATTGAAGACCATCGCTCCAGCCTTAGATCATCGCCTTTGCATATCAACTAGGTTGGATCGGATGTCAACCTGTGTAGGATCCATCATCACCCCTAAGGCTATTGCATCCTTTGCCTTAAGGAAAATGACCGGCCTGAAAAAAGCTCCCTCCACGAAGAAAGAAGTCATTGGATACCCCATCGCTTTTGGGCCCAGGCGGACCTCTACCATCCTTATTAAGGCATGCCGCTGCGTCATTGGTCAGCAAGCGGGGCATTTGGTCTGATCCCATTCCCCGTCGCATCTCTTCTATTCAGATCTCCTTATGGAAGTGCTGCAGGCATGAAATGCCGATAAATTCCGTTAAAGGAAGCCTAATCAAAGCAGGCAAACAAGAAGTTCTGGTCCGCCTTTTCTTTGTGGGTGAAGGTTGTTTTGATTGTAGCTGAAGTAGGCTAGGCAGTCTGATATTCCCTTCTTTTTTTAAGGATTGGAAGTCGAAGTCGTTACGTTAAGCCTTGGAAGTAGTCCAAGTAAATTCCGGTCGTATCCGGGTTTTGACTCCCGCCTTCCTATGACATCGAATAAGAAAATCGGCAGCAAAGAGCGAGGATACTTTCTAAGAGAAGAAGATGCTTTCACCTCGCTTCCCGGGTAGTGCCCTTCTCGATGACAAAAGGCCTGTGTCTGCCACCGCTTTGAAAGACAGATAACCTTTTGGCCTAGGAAGCAGTGCTGATGGTTTATAAGAAAAGAAGCTTTCAGACAACCAGAAAAATTGCCTTGGTGGATAGAGGTGCCTCCCACAAGAATGGAAGAGCCCGATTCCTGCTTTGGTACATGGGTAAACACTCTTCTCTTGATAATCCGCCCTCTATGGGCAGTATATATTAGGCTTTTGACTTTTGGCTTTCTTTCTCTTCTGCTTGGTTTGCGCCTCCGGGAGGGTCAAGTCAAGCCTTTGATCGCGGTAATACGAATCGCTATAGTAAGCTAGTTCTCCGCAATCTCTATGACCTCCTCGTTTACAGAGGGCTAATGCTTTATGGGCCTTAGCTCTTTTGGTTGAGGCCAGAATAGTCCAGCTTGCCTATTGGACGGCAGCCCTAAAACGCTTTCCAAAGCTGCCAGGTAGGCCATCGAGTCCAGTAGTCATTGATCCGCCCCCGCTAGTGTAGTATTTACAATTCGCTTGGAATAACCGCTAGTTACTATAAGGGAGTAGCAAGGGCAGAGCGGCTCCACCCGAAGCAGGGGCAAGGTTGTACAGCACATCTTCCATCTCGAGATGGTGATTTAGATCACAAGCTTCATGCCCTATGCCCTAGACCTAGTAGAGTTTCCAGTTCCTATTCACTCTAACTAAGGAACTTGCACTTTACTTTTTAAAAGATCTTCCGTAAAGTCTTATAGCAACTCTAAATTCAATCCAGATTCCACTCTGCTTCTACATCACCTGGTAGAAATGAATCCTTAAACTTAAGAACAACATGTTCTCCGTAGCGCTTCTCCTCCTGCTCCCTCTTCTGTCGTACATGTGCTCACCATAAGCCTCAACATCCGCTTTAAGCCCGATGACAGAAACAGTTGCTCTGGAGGAAGATCAAAAGTATCCCCACCCGTCGCCCTCACTTGAAGACGAAAGATCAAATTCGATTCAAAGATCGGAATCATACCTCCAGCAGGCAAGGTCGGCTCAAAGACAGGACTGGAATAGCTAATCAGCCGGGAAATGTATCATTAGGGTCTTCAAACGATCGTTTTTCTTTAGTAACAAAGAGGTAGTGACAATGGACTCGGTGGTACAATACACACATACATGTATGCGCACGCGACGAACGGAATCGATTGGTGATGAAGAAAGAGAATTCTTGGTTCAGTTCTCCACCTTAACGACAGAAAAGGGGATTGATCAAATTCTATTGAGTCTGACTCATAGTGATCATTTATCAAAGAATGACTCTGGTTATCAAATGATTGAACAACAAGGAGCAATTTACTTACGACATTTAGTTGACATTCATAAAAAGGATCTAATGAATTATGAGTTCAATACATCCTGTTTAGCCGAAAGACGGATCTTCCTTGCTCATTATCAGACAATCACTTATTCACAAACGTCGTGTGGGGCTAATAGTTTTCATTTCCCATCTCATGGAAAACCCTTTTCGCTCCGCTTAGCCTTATCCCCCTCTAGGGGTATTTTAGTGATCGGTTCTATAGGAAGTGGACGATCCTATTTGGTCAAATACCTAGTGACAAACTCCTATGTTACTTTCATTA